GTGGGCGGATTAGTCCGAGTGGAGAGAAAAAAAAAAAGGATTGAACTGAAAATCTTTTCTGGAGATATCCATTTTCCTGGAGAGACAGATAAGATATCCCGACACAGTGGCATCTTGATACCCCCAGGAACAGGAAAAACAAATTCTAAGGAATCCAAAAAATGGAAAAATTGGATCTATGTCCAACGGATCACACCTACTAAGAAAAAGTATTTTGTTTTAGTTCGACCCGTAGTGACATATGAAGTATTGGACGGTATAAATTTAGCAACACTCTTCCCCCCGGATCTGTTACAAGAAAGGGATAATATGCAACTTCGAGTTGTCAATTATATTGTTTACAGAAATGGCAAACCAATTCGGGGAATTTCTGATACAAGTATTCAATTAGTTCGGACTTGTTTAATTTTGAATTGGGACCAAGACAAAAAAAGTTCTTCTATCGAAGAGGCTCATACTTCCTTTGTTGAAGTAAGTACAAATGGTCTGATTCGAGATTTCCTAAGAATTGACTTAGTGAAATTCCCTATTTCGTATCTCAGAAAAAGGAATGATCCCTCAGGCTCAGGATTGATCTCAGATTCAGATAATGTGTCAGATCACACCAATAGCAATCCCTTTTATTCCAAGACAAAAATTCAACAATTACTTAGCCAAAATCAAGGAACTATTCGCACGTTGTTAAATAAAAATAAGGAATGTCCATCTTTGATAATTTTGTCATCATCTAATTGTTTCCGAATGGGTCCATTCAACGCTGGAAAATATCACAATGTGATAAAAGAATCAATTAAAAAAGATCCTATAATTAAAATTAGGAATTCGATTGGCCCTTTAGGAACAGTCCTTCAATTTGTGAATTTTTATTCATTTTACTATTTAATAACTCATAATCCTATTTTGGTAACTAAATATTTGCAACTTGAAAATTTAAAACAGACTTTTCAAGTAATTAACTATTATTTAATGGATGAAAATGGGAGAATTTTGAATCCCGATTCATGCAGTAACATCGTTTTGAATTCATTCAATTTGAATTGGTATTTTCTCCATCATAATTATTATCATAATTATTTTGAAGAAAGATCCACAATAATTAGTCTTGGACAGTTTATTTGTGAAAATGTATGTATATCCAAAAACGGACCCCATCTCAAATCGGGTCAAGTTTTGATTGTTCAAGTTGACTCTGTAGTAATAAGATACGCCAAGCCTTATTTGGCCACTCCAGGAGCAACTGTTCATGGTCATTATGGAGAAATCCTTTACGAAGGAGATACATTAGTTACATTTATATATGAAAAATCGAGATCCGGTGATATAACGCAGGGTCTTCCAAAAGTGGAACAAGTGTTAGAAGTGCGTTCAATTGATTCAATATCGATGAACCTAGAAAAAAGAATTGAGGGTTGGAACGAGCATATAAAAAAAATTCTTGGAATTCCTTGGGGATTCTTGATTGGGGCTGAACTAACTATAGTGCAAAGTCGTATATCTTTGGTTAATAAGATCCAAAAGGTTTATCGATCCCAGGGGGTGCAAATCCATAATAGGCACATAGAAATTATTGTACGCCAAATAACATCAAAGGTGTTGGTTTCAGAGGATGGAATGTCTAATGTTTTTTTACCTGGAGAACTAATTGGATTGTTGCGAGCGGCGCGAACGGGGCGCGCTTTGGAAGAATCGATCTGTTACCGCGCCATCCTATTGGGAATAACAAGGGCATCTTTGAATACTCAAAGTTTCATATCTGAAGCGAGTTTTCAAGAAACTGCTCGAGTTTTAGCCAAAGCTGCTCTCCGGGGCCGTATCGATTGGTTGAAAGGCCTAAAAGAGAACGTTGTTATAGGAGGGATGATACCCGTTGGTACCGGATTCAAAGGATTAGTGCATCGTTCAAGGCAACATAAGAACATTCCTTTGAAAACCAAAAAGAAGCATTTTTTCGAGGGGGAAATCGGAGATATTTTGTTCCACCACAGAGAATTATTTGATTCTTCCATTTCAAAGAAGTTTCATGATACATCAGAACAATCATTTCGAGGATTTAATGATTCCTAAAAGTGGATTCATACTTTTTTTTTTAATTAAAATTCAAAAAACTCTTTATTTATGGTCATTTTTTTGGGTAATCGAAAAAAAGATAATAACGAATAGAGGGTAGGGGTTTGGATTGTGTATCGACATCCACATGGCCAATCTCCGGTAGAAGAAAAGGTTCCATCGGAACAATTATTTAGTTCAGGGCAACCTCGTCGCTTTTTTTTTTTTTCAAAAAAAAAAGCGGAAGTGGGGGGGAGAAATGACAAGAAGGTATTGGAATATCAATTTGGAAGAGATGATGGAAGCGGGAGTTCATTTTGGTCATGGTACTAGGAAATGGAATCCTAGGATGGCACCTTATATTTCTGCCAAGCGTAAAGGTATTCATATTACAAATCTTACTAAAACTGCTCGTTTTTTATCAGAAGCTTGTGATTTAGTTTTTGATGCAGCA